AAATCTACATACTATGGCTAGGAATGTGGTACTAAGGAATTCCCGGCATCTCGTAGAAAAAGAGTATAAAGAAACAAAAGGCTTTTTAGAATTTCATTTTTTATCAGAGATAATCATATAATAATTACTAAAAATAATTTGGTTCTTTTTACAAATTTGATGTCGATAAATCCGCGAGTCTAGAAATTCATTTCGGACAATTGAACCTTCTCGAACTGTTTCTTTTTAAGAACCAAAAAGATTTGTGCCAAAATAACAGATGCGAAGAAGAACAAAAGGCCTTGTACACGTAATGGATCTTGAAGTACTATTTCTGCATCTCCCTGACCAAATCCGCCCACATTAGGATTACTTGTCAACGGTTGATCCAATTTGATAGATTCGCCTTCTGAAATAAGAAGTTCTGGCCCCCGAGGGATAATATCAACCACTTGACGTCCATCCAATGTATCCGCTATGGTTATTTCGTATCCCCCCTTTTCTTTTCGTAGGATTTTGCTTACTATACCTGATGCTGTAGCATTATAAACTGTATTGTTACTCTTGCTCCCGTCAGGATAAATCTGGCCCCTTCCCCTGTTTCCGCCTACGTAAATAGGATATTTTAAGAAGTGAATGTCTTTCTTAGTAGCGGGGTCGGGGGAAAGAATAGGAAAGGTTATTTCACTATATTTCTGACCAGGAACAGGGCCTATGACAAGAATATTTTTTTGATTGGGGCGATAGCTCTGAAAAGACAGATTGCCCATCTTTTCTTTTATCTCGGGGGAAATACGATCGGGAGGGGCTAATTCAAAACCCTCTGGTAAAATAAGAACAGCCCCCACATTCAAAGCCCCTTTTTTACCATTAGCAAGAACTTGTTTCAGTTGCATATCATAAGGAATTCGAACAACGGCTTCAAATACAGTATCGGGAAGTACCGCTTGCGGAACCTCAATATCGACCGGTTTATTAGCTAAATGGCAATTGGCGCATACAATACGTCCAGTCGCTTCTCGTGGATTTTCATAACCCTGCTGTGCAAAAATGGGATATGCGTTTGAAATGGATGTACGAGTTATGATATATATCATGAGCGATACGGAAATAGATCGAGTAATCTGTTCCTTTATCCAAGAAAAAGTATTTCTAGTTTGCATGGTCCAAGCATTGATCCCAAAAATTTCTACAATAAATTGGGGTAGGTCACTAATGGAGTTTCCTATCCACGATTCTGTTATTTACTGGAATAATTTGACTGGATTAATAGAAATTAATTTCTATTTTTATAGGAATATAGTAGGAATCCGCGGGATGGCTAGAAATATAAAGCGATTTTCAACGCTTTGCTTATATACAACTGCAAAGTAAGAAACATTCTAATTGGATTAGGTAGATAATTTTTCAGTCATTCATTGAATGATAAATCACTACAAGTGACGGAGATACGCGATTTAAATAACGGAAAATCCAATATTTGAAAATTGTATCTACAATGACTGGAAAAGTGGAAACAAGGCCAGATATAATTTGATCATTATGAACAAATCCAAAATCCTTGTAGACAAAGCCAATCAGCAGTTCCCAACCATGCGGCGAATGAAATCCGATACACAAATCAGTTAATAAAAGAAGAGAAAAAGCTTTTATTGTGTCACTTAAGTTATATAGGAATTCCTGAGCCCAAGAGTTAAGAATAAAAAGTTCTTTATTACCCAAAATAGAATAACCACTTAGAATAATGAAACAGATTATATTTGTCGAGAAGTGCAAAATCGTATGAATACGACCCTCGTTGTGTATCTTGATTAATTGGATTGTTTCTTTGTGAATTCCTATACCAAGGTTTTGTAGATGTGTCTCCGAGTATTCCTTGATCATTTCCTCTAACAAGAGAAGTTCCTCTAATTCTATAAATTTTTCTAGAATACTCTTTTCTTCAATATCATTCAAAAAAGTTTCGGATTGCCTAGTATTACACCAATTAGTAACCCAAGATTCCAGACTTTTTTGAAATGAGAGAGAAATCCACCAGGGCAAAAATACTATAGATGCAAGATATAAAAGAGGAGTGAATGCTTTCTTTTTTGCCATTTTTCACTGTGAATTGTTAATGAACCCATCTCATCCGTCGACTCTATGTAATCTAATATTTCTCTCACGCATCAGTTCTATTAAAAGTCTCAATTCCAACAAGTAAAAAGGGGGGAATTTCCTTATTTAGAAATGGTTGATTATGAGATATTTCAATTTTTTCTTATTTTTTTTATTGAATTGAGTTGTGTATATTTCGATACATATAAAAGATCCCCAAAAGAGTTTTTTTATACTTGTTCCATATATGTCTGCTTTGACTCGAATGAATGTTCTGAAGAAACCTCGATTAAGTTATGTTATATATGTTATAGAATGATTCTTGCGTTTTTGCCCTTCTGCTGAGAAAGCATTTATTTCTCGGCTCATTTCTTAAAATACTTCAATTGGTACACGCAAGAAATAGGCCAATTCAGCAGCTTTTTGTTCCATTTCCCGTGGAGTAAAATTCTCATCAGTACGAGTCAATGGAATGGCTCCCTGGCCTCTGATATCCATATAAAGGACACGCCGAGCATAAATACCCTCTTTAACTTCTATTCTGATGGACTGAATATCTTTTATAAAAAATTGGAGTAAGACCCGACGATTTTTTCCAGGAAATCCCCAACGAAAGATACACACTATTCCGTCTTTTCTATCAAATCGATCATAACCACTACCTACATTCCACGAAATTGTGCACCACAAATAGGAGCTAATAAAAAGACCCGCGATCCCATAGAAAGACATCACAATTCCTTGTGGAAAAAAAACTATTTGCTGAGACGGAAATAAAGATATCAAATTTCTACCAAGATAACTCGAGGTTCCAACCAACAAGAATCCTAATGAACCTAAAAAAAGGATAACAGCCCAGCAGAAATTACTTGTTTTTCGAGCCCCCGTTATAGGTTCTATCCATATATGTTCTGATCGACAACTCATACTTTATCCAGTTGCTTTTTTTTTATTGAGAGAATACCCCAAATGAATTTGACTTTAGTCCGTTTGTTTCCGAAGTAACCCGCATCAACTAGTACTAGTTTGATGTGAACCTTTAGGAGTAATTCATTAAATTGGTTAGATCTAAACTAATAACATACCCTTCGTATGATCTCACTAAAGATAGCCACATGCATATAGATAGACCAACTTTACCGTTCAGCCATCCGCCGATTCGGGTCTATTTGAAAATCGCTAGAATATAGTATTTTCTGGAGACATAAGAGTTTTTCGGCGGAAGCCGCTTATACCAATTTGTCTAAATGGATATCTGTGTTATGATACAAGCGTAAATTTTGAAAAAAAAAAGTAGATGAGAGTTTGTGCCATCGGCTCTAAACAATCTTGTTTTTTTGAACATGAAGAAATAAAGAAGCCATTGCGATTGCCGGAAATACTAGGCCTACTAAAGGGACCAAAACAGAGGGAAAGTTAAGAGTTGTCATAAAATGGGTACCTCGATTTACTATTTGTACCTGTTATTTTTATTTAGATTTTATATTTATTATTTAGAATATAAAGATATCTTATTATATATAAAGAATAAAGATATCTTATTATAATTTGATAATTCTAAATTAGAATTATTATTACTTTTTACTTTACTTAATATCTATTCTATTAAGTATAGATATAAGTATATATCTAAGTGAGTATATAATGTAGTTTTTCATTTCATCTTTCTACATGAAAGATTTGAAAGAATATGGATGAGATATTATTTTATTCATTTTTTGCTCTTGTCTTCGAATTTCATTTACTAAGCACTTAAAAATAAATTAGATTCTATTTATATTGAAGGGTTTGTTAGAATGCCATCCAGCAGGGATTCTTAGTAAAAATAAGATTATCGTAAGTCGTAAGATATAGAAAGATACAAAATTATATATTTTCTATATTTTATAGATAGATTTTAATTTAATTATATATGACGAGAAGAAGATATTTTTTATTTGCCTAATTTCACGAAAATAAGAATTTCATCTTTTATCTTGTTAATAGAGGCTTCTTCATCAATAATCAGAAATATAGAAAAAAGGGGCAGATTTTCTATTTTCTGTGACTTTTGATTCTTTGATACAATTAGATCTTATGTCAACAAAGACAACCCTATTCGTCTAATTTTGATTCAAAGGAAAGAAAGTGTGGAGTTGAAATAACTCACTCAGAACGCTTTTTAAAGGATTACGTGGTACGATTAGATCGAATAAGCCCTTCTGGAATAAATACTCAGACGCTTGTGAACCGTCGGGTACTGTTTTATTCAATGTTTGTTCAATTACTCTTTTACCCGCAAAGGCAATATAGGCATTGGGTTCGGCAATAATGATATCCCCCAACATACCAAAACTAGCTGTCACCCCACCGGTAGTAGGAGATGTAAGGATTGGTACATAGAATAACTTTTTATTTGATTGATAATCATATAAAGCAGAAGATATTTTAGCCATTTGCATCAAGCTCAAACTTCCTTCTTGCATGCGTGCCCCTCCAGAAGCACACACTATAATAAGAGGTAGAAATTCTTTAGTAGCGTATTCAATCAAACGGGTAATTTTCTCCCCCACTACGGATCCCATACTACCCCCCATAAACTGAAAATCCATAACCGCAATTGATACGGTAATACCGTTTAGTTGGCCTATGCCTGTTTGAACAGCCTCGGTTAATCCTGTTTTTCTTTGATAAGAATCGATACGCTTTTTATAAGGCTCCTCCTCCGAATGAAATTGAATGGGATCCAGAGAGACCATGTCTTCATCCATAGGCTCCCAAGTACCCGGATCGATCAAAAGTTCAATTCTATCTGAACTACTCATTTTCAAATGATATCCACATTGTTCACAAAGATTCATTTTTGATTGAAAACTTTTCTTATAATTTAATCCATAACAACTTTCGCATTGAATCCACAAATGCCTGTATTTTTGAGTTACATC